GCTGGTGTAGCTTAATATAAAGCATGGCACTGAAGATGCTAAGATGGACCCTAACAAGTCCCACAAGCACAAAGGCTTGGTCCTGACCTTGCTATCAGTTTTAGCCGAACTTACACATGCAAGTATCCGCACCCCCGTGAGAATGCCCTTTAACCCCAACCAGGAGATAAGGAGCAGGCATCAGGCACACAACCCGTAGCCCAAGACGCCTTACTTAGTCACACCCCCAAGGGAACTCAGCAGTGATAGACATTAAGCAATAAGCGAAAGCTTGACTTAGTTAAAGCTAAGAGAGTCGGTCAAACTCGTGCCAGCCACCGCGGTTATACGAGAGACTCTAACTGACAGCCCACGGCGTAAAGCGTGATTATAGGATGCTGCCCTAACTAAAGTCAAAATCTCCCTAAGCTGTCATACGCACTTGGGAGCATGAAGCCCATCCACGAAGGTAACTTTACAACCCACAGCCGCCCTGAACTCACGATAGCTAAGACACAAACTGGGATTAGATACCCCACTATGCTTAGCCCTAAACTTAAATAATAAGATACGAATATTATCCGCCAGGGGACTACAAGCGCTAGCTTAAAACCCAAAGGACTTGGCGGTGTCCCAAACCCACCTAGAGGAGCCTGTTCTAGAACCGATACTCCCCGTTAAACCTCACCACTTCTTGTCAATCCCGCCTATATACCGCCGTCGCCAGCTTACCCTGTGAAGGAAAAACAGTAAGCAAAGAGGGAACACCCCAAAACGTCAGGTCGAGGTGTAGCGTACGAAGTGGGAAGAAATGGGCTACATTTTCTATGTCAGAACATAACGAACAACACCATGAAACTGGTATTTTAAGGTGGATTTAGCAGTAAAAAGAAAATAGAGAGTTCTTTTGAAGTTGGCTCTGGGACGCGCACACACCGCCCGTCACTCTCCTCGAACATAACCATTTAACTTAATAAGCAACAAATCAAAACAAGAGGAGGCAAGTCGTAACATGGTAAGTGTACCGGAAGGTGCACTTGGAATAACCAAGGCGTGGCTGAGAAGAAAAGCATCTCCCTTACACTGAGAAGACATCCATGCAAATTGGATCGCTTTGAGCTACACAGCTAGCCAAACCAATACTTCAATTTACAAACATACATAACCCCACATATCCTTAAAAACACAAACCAAATCATTTCTACCCCCAGTATAGGCGATAGAAAAGGAAAATTTGAGCAATAGAAAACAGTACCGCAAGGGAAAGCTGAAAAAGAAATGAAACAACCCATCAAAGCACTAAAAAGCAGAGATTAAGTCTCGTACCTTTTGCATCATGATTTAGCTAGTCTACCCAGGCAAAGAGAACTTAAGTCTGCCTTCCCGAAACTAGACGAGCTACTCCGAGACAGTCTACCAAGGACCAATCCGTCTCTGTGGCAAAAGAGTGGAAAGATCTCCGAGTAGCGGTGATAGACCTAACGAGTCTAGTGATAGCTGGTTGCTTAGGAAACGAATATTAGTTCAGCCTCAAGACATACTCTTAACCACCCCAAGTGTCTACTCCACCAAGGTGCCCGACAATCTTGAGAGTTACTCAAAGGAGGTACAGCTCCTTTGAGAAAGAATACAACCTTAACAGATGGATAAAGATCACAACACAACAGGACCTCCTGCCCCAGTGGGCCTAAAAGCAGCCACCTGCATAGAAAGCGTTAAAGCTCAAGCAGAAATCTCCCAATTATAACGACAAACACATCTGATTCCTCCCAATAGTACTAAGCTACTCTATTTTTATAGAAGAAATAATGCTAAAATCAGTAATAAGAAGACATGATCTTCTCCAAGCATACGTGTAAGTCAGATCGGACACACCACTGACAAATAACGAACCCAACCAAAGAGGGCAGTATTTACACAAACCCCAAACAAGAAGAACTTATTAAATATTAATCGTTAATCTTACACAAGAATGCCTATGGAAAGACTAAAAGAAAAAGAAGGAACTCGGCAACCCCGAGCCTCGCCTGTTTACCAAAAACATCGCCTCTTGCAAACACCAAAGTATTAGAGGTCTCGCCTGCCCTGTGACTTAGTTTAACGGCCGCGGTATTTTGACCGTGCGAAGGTAGCGTAATCACTTGTCTTTTAAATGGAGACCGGTATGAATGGCATCACGAAGGCTCACCTGTCTCCTTTTTCCAGTCAATGAAATTGATCTGCCCGTGCAGAAGCGGACATATAAACATAAGACGAGAAGACCCTATGGAGCTTAAAACACAAGACCAACCACGCCAACAATCCAACTGTTCGAAAGACATAAAAAATACAAAGCACAGTGATCCCTGGTCCTAATGTTTTCGGTTGGGGCGACCACGGAGAAAAATAAAACCTCCATGTCGACTGGAGATAACCTCTAAAACCAAGAGCAACAACTCTAAGTAACAGAAAATCTGACGATAAATGATCCAGACCTGTCTGATCAACGAACCAAGTTACCCTAGGGATAACAGCGCAATCCTTTCCCAGAGTCCCTATCGACGAAAGGGTTTACGACCTCGATGTTGGATCAGGACATCCTAATGGTGCAGCCGCTATTAAGGGTTCGTTTGTTCAACGATTAAAGTCCTACGTGATCTGAGTTCAGACCGGAGCAATCCAGGTCAGTTTCTATCTATGCAATGACTCTTTCTAGTACGAAAGGACCGAAAGAAGAGGGCCCATTCTCCAAGTACGCCCTATCCTCACCCACTGAACACAACTAAAATGGAAAAGAGGACATAACATCACAGCCCCAAAAAAGGGCCCAGCTGAAGTGGCAGAGCTTGGCAATTGCAAAAGGCCTAAGCCCTTTCTCCCAGAGGTTCAAGTCCTCTCTCCAGCTATGACAAAATACCTAATAATTTACATCATTAACCCATTACTATTTATTATCCCCATTCTCCTAGCAGTCGCTTTCCTCACCCTAATTGAACGAAAAGTTCTAGGCTACATACAATTACGAAAAGGCCCTAACATCGTCGGACCATACGGCCTCCTCCAACCAATCGCAGATGGAATAAAACTATTTATTAAAGAACCCATCCGACCCTCCACCTCCTCCCCCCTCCTCTTCTTAGCAACCCCGATACTAGCCCTTACCCTCGCCTTAACACTCTGAGCCCCTATACCACTTCCCTACCCCCTAATTGACCTAAACCTTGGCATCCTATTCATCTTAGCCCTATCCAGCCTCGCAGTGTACTCAATCTTAGGCTCAGGATGAGCCTCAAATTCAAAATACGCCCTCATCGGAGCCCTACGAGCCGTAGCCCAAACAATCTCATATGAAGTTAGCTTAGGCCTTATACTCCTGTCAATAATCATCTTCTCAGGGGGCTTTACCCTCCACACCTTTAATGTAACACAAGAATCCATCTGACTTATTATCCCAGGCTGACCTCTCGCAGCCATATGATATATCTCAACCCTAGCAGAAACAAATCGCGCACCATTTGATTTAACCGAAGGAGAATCAGAACTCGTATCCGGATTCAACGTAGAATATGCAGGAGGCCCATTTGCCCTCTTTTTCCTAGCAGAATACGCCAACATCCTACTTATAAACACACTCTCCGTAATTTTATTTCTAGGCGCACACCATAACTTCGCCACCCCAGAACTAACAACCTTTAACCTAATATTAAAATCATCAATTCTCGCAATACTCTTCCTATGGGTACGAGCATCCTACCCACGATTCCGATACGACCAACTAATGCACCTCGTATGAAAAAATTTCCTGCCCCTTACTCTTGCACTAGTATTGTGACACACCGCACTACCAATTGCCCTCGCAAGCCTACCCCCACAAACCTAATGACACAAGGAATCGTGCCTGAATGCCAAAGGACTACTTTGATAGAGTAGATAATAGGGGTTCAAGCCCCCTCGCTTCCTAGGAAAAAGGGACTCGAACCCATCCCCAAGAGATCAAAACTCTTAGTGCTTCCACTACACCACTTCCTAGTAAAGTCAGCTAATAAAGCTTTTGGGCCCATACCCCAAACATGTAGGTTAAACTCCTTCCCTTACTAATGAATCCTTATGTACTTACAATCCTAATTTCAAGCTTAGGAATTGGAACAACCCTGACATTTATAAGCTCCCACTGACTGCTAGCCTGAATGGGCCTAGAAATCAATACCATGGCCATCATCCCCCTCATAGCACAACAACACCACCCACGAGCAGTAGAAGCTGCAACCAAATACTTCTTAACACAAGCAACAGCCGCAGCCATAATTTTATTTGCCAGCACCACAAATGCCTGAATCACAGGAGAATGAAATATCCAACAACTCTCCCACCCACCATCTACAACCCTAATTACATTTGCCTTGGCCCTAAAAATTGGACTTGCCCCCATACACTTCTGAATGCCAGAAGTACTACAAGGCCTAGACCTAACCACAGGGCTAATCACAGCCACATGACAGAAACTAGCCCCCTTCGCTATTATTTATCAAATCAGCTCCACAACAAACCCAACCCTACTAACCATCCTAGGAATCCTATCCACACTGATTGGAGGATGAGGCGGACTAAATCAAACACAACTACGAAAGATCTTAGCCTACTCATCCATTGCTCACATGGGCTGAATAATCATTATCTTACAATTTATACCAAAACTTACTCTCCTCAACCTAGCAATCTATATTATTATAACCTCTGCAATATTCATAATATTTAAATACAACAATGCAACAAAAATTAGCTATCTCACACTAACATGATCTAAATCCCCAGTGCTAGCAGCCCTAACCATACCAATGCTCCTCTCACTAGGAGGTCTCCCCCCACTAACCGGATTTGCACCAAAATGACTAATCTTACAAGAACTGACTAAACAAAACCTAGCCATCACAGCCTCAATCATAGCCCTCGCCACCCTACTAAGCCTATTTTTTTACCTGCGACTATGTTACACAATAACCCTTACACTAGCCCCAAACACCACCAACACACCATCAATCCGACGAATTAAATCACCCCAAACAACAATACCCCTAGCCATAGTCACAACACTAACTATTCTACTCTTACCAATAACACCCACCATCTTATCACTAATTACATAGGAACTTAGGATAGACCTAGACCAAAAGCCTTCAAAGCTTTAAGCAGAAGTGAAAACCTTCTAGTTCCTGCTAAGACTTACAGGACTCTATCCCATATCTTCTGAATGCAACCCAGACACTTTAATTAAGCTAAAGCCTCCCTAGATGAGAAGGCCTCGATCCTACAAACTCTTAGTTAACAGCTAAGCGCTCCAACCAACGAGCATTCATCTACGTCTTCCTCCCGCCTGCCAAGGCAGGAGGAAAGGCGGGAGGAAGCCCCGGCAGGGGTGAGCCTGCGCCTTCAGGTTTGCAATCTGATGTGATCTTCACCACGGGGCTGATAAGAAGAGGAATTAAACCTCTGTCCACGGGGCTACAACCCGCCGCTTAAACATTCAGCCATCCTACCTGTGGCAATTACTCGTTGATTCTTCTCCACTAATCACAAAGATATCGGCACCCTTTATATAGTATTTGGTGCCTGAGCCGGAATAGTCGGAACCGCCCTAAGCCTCTTAATTCGAGCAGAACTAAGTCAGCCTGGAACCCTCCTTGGAGACGACCAAATTTATAACGTCATCGTTACAGCACACGCTTTCGTCATAATTTTCTTTATAGTAATGCCAGTTATAATTGGCGGATTCGGGAACTGACTTGTCCCTTTAATAATTGGCGCCCCCGACATAGCCTTTCCCCGAATAAACAACATAAGCTTCTGACTTCTCCCACCTTCCTTCCTGCTCCTCCTGGCCTCATCAGGAATTGAAGCCGGGGCCGGAACCGGATGAACGGTCTACCCACCCCTAGCCAGCAATCTCGCACACGCAGGAGCATCTGTTGATTTAACCATTTTTTCCCTCCACTTAGCCGGTATCTCATCGATCCTAGGCGCCATCAACTTTATCACGACTATCCTGAACATGAAACCACCCGCAGCTTCTCAATACCAAACACCCCTATTTGTTTGGTCTGTCTTAATTACAGCAGTTCTATTATTACTTTCCCTGCCAGTTTTAGCAGCAGGAATTACAATACTATTAACGGATCGCAATCTTAATACTACTTTCTTCGACCCTGCAGGGGGAGGAGACCCAATCCTTTATCAACACCTATTCTGATTCTTCGGACACCCTGAAGTCTATATTCTTATTCTCCCCGGATTTGGAATAATCTCTCACATTGTAGCATACTATGCAGGTAAAAAAGAACCATTTGGGTATATAGGCATGGTCTGAGCTATAATGGCCATCGGACTATTAGGATTCATCGTCTGAGCCCACCATATGTTTACAGTTGGGATAGACGTAGACACTCGAGCCTATTTCACCTCCGCTACAATAATTATTGCTATTCCAACAGGGGTAAAAGTATTTAGCTGATTAGCTACCCTTCACGGAGGTTCAATTAAATGAGACACCCCCCTCCTATGAGCCTTGGGCTTTATTTTCCTTTTCACAGTAGGAGGCCTAACAGGGATTGTCCTTGCCAACTCATCCTTAGACATCATGCTACACGACACCTACTACGTTGTAGCCCACTTCCACTATGTCTTATCCATGGGGGCTGTATTCGCAATCATGGGAGCCTTCGTGCACTGATTCCCCCTATTTACAGGGTACACACTACACAACACATGATCCAAAATCCATTTTGGGGTGATATTTGCAGGAGTAAATTTAACATTCTTCCCCCAACATTTCTTAGGACTTGCAGGTATACCACGACGATATTCCGACTACCCAGACGCCTATGCCCTCTGAAATACTATTTCCTCAATCGGATCCCTAGTCTCCCTCGTAGCTGTTATTATATTCCTTTTCATTGTTTGAGAAGCATTTTCAGCCAAACGAGAAGTCCTATCAGTAGAATTAACCTCAACCAACGTGGAATGACTCCACGAATGTCCTCCCCCATATCACACATATGAGGAACCTGCCTTTGTCCAAGTGCAAGCTACAACAAGAAAGGAAGGAATTGAACCCCCATTTGCTGGTTTCAAGCCAACTGCATGACCACTCTGCCACTTTCTTCAATAAGGCTCTAGTAAAACAGAAATTACACTGCCTTGTCGAGGCAGAAGTGTAGGTTAAATTCCTGCGTGCCTTGAACCCAACCATAATGGCACATCCCTCACAACTAGGATTTCAAGACGCAGCCTCACCCGTTATAGAAGAACTTCTTCATTTCCACGACCACGCACTCATGATTGTATTCTTAATTAGTACACTAGTACTTTATATTATTGTAGCCATGGTATCAACCAAACTTACAAACAAGCACATCTTAGACTCCCAAGAAGTTGAAATTGTATGAACCATTCTACCAGCTGTAATTTTAATTATAATTGCCCTCCCATCGCTACGAATTCTTTACCTGATGGACGAAATCAATGACCCCCACCTGACTATTAAAGCAATAGGCCACCAATGATATTGAAGCTACGAACTTACTGACTACGAAGACCTCAACTTCGACTCATATATAATCCCAACCTCCGACCTGACCCCAGGACAGTTCCGCCTTCTAGAAACAGATCACCGAATGGTTGTACCCATAGAATCCCCCATCCGAATGCTAATCTCCGCAGAAGATGTCCTTCACTCATGGGCTGTTCCCTCTTTAGGGATAAAAATAGACGCAGTCCCCGGCCGCCTAAACCAAACTACCTTCATTGCCTCCCGACCAGGCGTCTACTATGGACAATGCTCCGAAATTTGTGGAGCTAACCATAGCTTTATACCAATCGTCGTCGAAGCAGTTCCCCTACAGCACTTCGAAAACTGGTCTTCATTAATACTAGAAGAAGCCTCATTAAGAAGCTAAATGGAGTAGCGTTAGCCTTTTAAGCTAAAGACTGGTGGCCCCTAACCACCCTTAGTGACATGCCCCAGCTCAACCCAACTCCCTGATTCTTTATCCTTATCCTTTCCTGACTAACTTTTCTAGCTATTATCCCCTCTAAAGTCATAGGACACTCTTTCGCAACAGAACCTACCGCACAAAACGTGGAAAAACCTAATCCCGAGCCCCTAAACTGACCATGACCCTAAGCCTCTTTGACCAATTTGCAATCCCCACATATCTAGGCATCCCCTTAATCATTATTGCCCTAACTTTCCCATGAATCCTGTATCCTACTCCAACTAGCCGATGACTAAACAACCGACTACTGACACTTCAGGGATGATTTATTAATCGATTTACACAACAACTTCTATTGCCATTAAACGTAGGGGGACATAAATGAGCTCTCATCCTAACTTCCCTAATATTATACCTCATCACCCTAAACCTGCTAGGCCTCCTGCCATACACCTTTACACCCACAACTCAACTATCCCTTAGCCTGGGCTTTGCCGTCCCCCTTTGGCTAGCCACTGTAATTATTGGAATGCGTAACCAACCAACTGCCGCCCTAGGCCATCTTCTGCCAGAGGGTACCCCAGCACCCCTTATCCCAGTCCTTATCATTATCGAAACCATCAGCCTAATAATTCGACCCCTGGCGCTAGGAGTCCGACTAACAGCCAATTTAACTGCCGGCCACCTGCTAATTCAACTTCTCTCCACTGCCACCTTCGTGCTCCTACAGCTAATACCAACCGTAGCTACACTTACAACAGTAGTAATACTCCTCCTAACACTCCTAGAAGTTGCCGTCGCTATAATCCAAGCATACGTCTTCGTACTGCTCCTCAGCCTCTATTTACAAGAAAACGTATAATGACACATCAAACACACGCATATCACATAGTTGACCCAAGCCCATGGCCCCTAACCGGTGCAACCGCCGCCCTTCTGATAACATCCGGACTCGCAATTTGATTTCATTTTGGCTCCACATCCCTTATGGTACTAGGATCCGTACTACTCCCCCTCACAATATACCAATGATGACGAGACATCGTACGAGAAGGCACATTTCAAGGCCACCACACACCTCCCGTCCAAAAGGGATTGCGGTATGGAATAATTTTATTTATTACATCAGAAGTCTTCTTTTTCCTCGGGTTCTTCTGAGCTTTCTACCACTCCAGCCTCGCCCCAACACCAGAACTAGGAGGATGCTGACCTCCAGCCGGAATCACCCCCCTAGATCCATTTGAAGTTCCCCTGCTAAACACCGCCGTACTACTAGCCTCCGGGGTCACAGTCACATGGGCACACCACAGCCTAATAGAAGGGACACGAAAACAAATAATTCAAGCCCTGACCCTCACCATCATTTTAGGATTCTACTTCACAGCACTTCAAACAATGGAATATTACGAAGCCCCATTTACAATTGCCGACGGCGTCTATGGCTCAACATTCTTTGTTGCCACAGGCTTTCACGGCCTGCACGTAATTATTGGATCCCTCTTTCTAACAGTCTGCCTCCTACGACAAATCCAATACCACTTCACACCCGAACACCACTTCGGATTCGAAGCCGCTGCCTGATACTGACACTTCGTCGACGTAGTTTGGCTGTTCCTGTACGTCTCTATTTACTGATGAGGCTCATAATCTTTCTAGTATCAATGTCAGTACAAATGACTTCCAATTATTTAGTCTTGGTTAAACCCCAAGGAAAGATAATGAACTTAATCGCAATAATTTTAATCATTACAGCAATCCTATCCTGCATTCTAGCAATAGTGGCTTTCTGGCTCCCCCAAATAACCCCAGACTCAGAAAAACTCTCACCATACGAATGTGGGTTTGATCCCCTGGGGTCGGCACGCCTCCCCTTCTCCTTGCGCTTCTTTTTAATCGCCATTCTATTCCTCTTGTTTGACCTAGAAATTGCCCTTCTTCTTCCACTTCCATGAAGCGACCAGCTAGCCTCCCCTGTCACAACTTTAATCTGAGCTACTATAATTTTAACACTCCTAACCCTGGGCCTGATTTATGAATGATTGCAAGGAGGCCTAGAATGAGCTGAATAGATGGTTAGTCCAAAGCAAGACCACTGATTTCGGCTCAGTAAATTATGGTTCAAGTCCATAACCACCTTATGACTCCCGTACATTTCAGCTTTAGCGCAGCATTTATCCTCGGACTAATGGGCCTCGCTTTCCACCGAACACACCTTCTCTCCGCCCTACTATGCTTAGAAGGAATAATACTTTCATTATTTATCGCCCTGTCAATATGATCCCTACAATTAGAGTCCATAGCATACGCTACAACCCCCATCCTCCTACTAGCCTTCTCAGCATGCGAAGCTAGCGCAGGCCTGGCCCTCCTCGTCGCCGCAACCCGGACACATGGAACTAGCCACCTACAAAACCTCAATCTTCTACAATGCTAAAAATCTTAATCCCCACACTAATATTACTTCCTACCACCTGACTTGTCTCCCCAAAATGACTATGAACCACAACCACGGCACAAAGCCTATTAGTTGCATGCCTCAGCCTCACATGACTTAAACGAAGCACAGAACCCGGATGGACTACCCTAAACTCTTATCTAGCCATCGACCCACTATCCACCCCTCTCTTAGTCCTCACCTGCTGACTACTACCCTTAATAATTATAGCAAGCCAAAACCACATTTTCCCCGAACCAATTAATCGACAACGCACATACATCTCACTCCTAGTCTCACTGCAAGCCTTCCTAATTATAGCCTTCGGAGCAACAGAAATTATTTTATTTTATATCATATTTGAAGCCACTCTAATTCCCACACTAGCTATTATTACCCGATGGGGCAACCAAGCTGAACGCTTAAACGCAGGGACCTATTTTCTATTTTACACCCTAGCCGGTTCCCTCCCCCTACTAGTCGCACTACTAACACTACAAAAAGACACAGGAACACTCTCAATGCTGCTAATACAATATTCACAACCCGCACTCATACCATCTTGGACAAATAAAATCTGGTGAGCAGCCTGTCTCCTAGCATTTCTAGTAAAAATACCACTATACGGAATTCACCTTTGACTCCCCAAAGCACACGTAGAAGCCCCAATCGCCGGCTCAATAGTCCTAGCTGCCGTTCTATTAAAGCTAGGAGGATACGGCATGATACGAGTAGTAGTACTGCTAGACCCCCTAACCAAAGAACTAGCCTACCCATTCATCATTCTTGCCCTATGAGGAGCCATCATAACAGGGACAACCTGCTTACGACAAACAGACCTAAAGGCCCTAATCGCCTATTCATCCGTCAGCCATATAGGTCTGGTAACAGGAGGCATTCTAATTCAAACACCCTGAGGCTTCACCGGTGCAATCATCCTAATAATCGCCCACGGGCTAGTCTCCTCCGCTCTCTTCTGCTTAGCAAACACCGTGTATGAACGAACTAACACCCGCACCCTCCTAATTACACGAGGAATACAAACTCTCCTTCCCCTCACAGCCGTATGATGATTCATCGCAAGCCTTGCTAACCTAGCATTACCTCCCTTCCCAAACCTAACAGGAGAAATAGCTATCATAGCATCACTATTCTACTGATCAGAATGAACCCTAATTCTCACAGGACTGGCAGCCCTAATCACAATCATTTACACCATGTATATATTTATAACAACACAATGAGGCCCCGTCCCACCATCCATAAGCAATATTGAACCCCCAAATAATCGAGAACACTTATTAATTTCCCTACATCTTATTCCAGTCCTACTACTGATCCTGAAACCAGAACTAGTATGAGGGTGGTACCACTGTAGACATAGTTTAACCAAAACATTAGATTGTGATTCTAAAAACAGAAGTTAGAACCTTCTTGTCCACCGAGAGAGGCCTGGAGGCACTATATAACTGCTAATTAACTAGAATTGTGGTTCGACACCACAACTCCCTCGCGCTCCTAAAGGATAAAAGCCATCCATTGGTCTTAGGAACCAAAAACTCTTGGTGCAACTCCAAGTAGAAGCTATGCATCTAGCCACCGTATTTAACTCGAACCTCGCGGTTATCCTCCTAATTCTGGCCACCCCGCTCCTAATAACCTTGACCCCTGCTCCCCTTAAAAACTGGGCCCTCCGCGTGAAAACCGCTATTCAAACAGCCTTTTTCGCCAGCCTATTCCAACTATTTCTATTCCTGACACAAGGACTGCAAACCACAACAACCAGCTGATACTGAATAAAAATTTCAACATTTAACATTACCATTAGCTTTAAATTCGACTTCTACTCAATTATCTTTATCCCAGTTGCACTATACGTATCCTGATCAATTCTAGAGTTTGCCCTATGATACATACACGCAGACCCCCGTATGGACCAATTTTTTAAATACCTACTAATCTTTCTAATTACTATAATCATTCTAGTAACAGCTAACAACCTCTATCAACTTTTCATCGGATGAGAAGGCGTCAGTATCATATCCTTCCTACTTATTAGCTGATGATACGGCCGCGCAGACGCCAACACCGCCGCCCTTCAAGCAGTAATCTATAATCGAGTAGGAGACATTGGACTAGTTTTAAGCATGACCTGGTTTGTTATAAACCTAAATACCTGAGAGATTGAACAAACATTCTCCTCTATCCACGGTGTCCCCGCGACACTACCACTAATAGGGCTAATTTTAGCAGCCACAGGAAAGTCAGCCCAATTCGGGCTGCACCCGTGACTAACCTCCGCAATGGAGGGTCCCACACCAGTATCTGCCCTACTGCACTCAAGTACTATAGTCGTTGCCGGGATTTTCCTACTTATTCGATTCCACCCCTTGATCGGACAGAACCCTACCGCTCTTACCATTTGCCTCTGCTTAGGTGCCTTATCAACCATATTTGCCGCAACATGTGCCCTCACCCAAAACGACCTCAAAAAGATCGTAGCATTCTCAACATCAAGCCAACTAGGACTAATAATAGTCACCATTGGACTTAACCAACCCCAACTAGCTTTCCTTCACATTTGCACCCACGCCTTCTTCAAGGCCATGCTTTTCCTATGCTCAGGCTCAATTATCCACGACTTCAAAGATGAACAAGATATCCGAAAATTAGGAAACGTCCACGCCCTCCTCCCCTTTACCTCCGCCTGCATGGTAGTAGGAAGCCTGGCCCTGACCGGCATGCCATTCTTATCCGGATTCTTTTCTAAAGACGCAATTATTGAAGCAATAAACACATCTTACCTGAACGCCTGAGCCCTAACCCTCACCCTCTTAGCAACCTCCTTCACAGCCGTATATAACTTTCGCATCACCTTTTATGCCCTCATAAACTTCCCACGATGCATCTTCCTTCCCCCACCAAAAGAAGACTTCTCCCCCGTACGCAACCCAATTAAACGCCTAGCCTGAGGGAGCATCCTAGCCGGCCTTCTAATTACATTAAACTGCCCTAAAACAGAGACCCCAATCCTCACAATACCAACTACCCTTAAGCTAGGTGCACTACTAGTTACAATCTTGGGCCTCCTATCAGCCATATGGCTAAAAACCCTAATAAATAAACTACCCAACGAACCTTTATTTACCCAAAATATGACACCACTACAAAAATCAAAAATCCCCATAAACAATACCACCAAAATTATTTTTAATTTCTCCAACATGACAGGATATATCCAAACAATCATACACCGATTGGCTCCAAAAACCAGCCTCTCCATAGGCCAACTAATAGCAACACAACTAATAGACCAAACATGACTTGAAATTACACTCCCAAAAGGCATTTTATCGAGCCAACTACCCATGGCCAAACTCACAAATGACATCCCACAAGGAATAATTATAACCTACCTAACTACCTTTATCTTTACTACACTCCTGTCAACTCTACTACTCATCCTCACCCAACCCGACTTGCCTATCCTAACCTAATAGCACGCAAACATCCCCGACTCATCCCCCGAATTAATTCCAATACTACAAACAAAGTTAATAACAACACCCACCCGCAAATAATTAGTATCCCTCCCCCAAAATCATACACCAATGCAACACCACTAAAATCCCCCCGTAAAACAACAAACCCCTCAAACTCATCCACAACCCACAAAAACTTATCCCACCCGTCCACAAATCAATACCCGGCCCCCAATACCCCAGCCGCGCTAATAACTACACAAACTAACACTGATCAGTCCCCCCACGTCTCCGGATAAGGCTCAGCAGCTAAAGCTGCCGAATAAGCAAACACAACCATTATTCCCCCAAGATAAATCAAAAACAAAATTAAAGATAAAAAAGAACCACCATACCCAACCAAAACACCACACCCAAACGCCGCCGCCGCTACTAACCCTAAAGCACCAAAAAAAGGCGCCGGATTAGAAGCCACCGCAACTAGCCCCAAAACCAAGCCCAATAAAAACAAAAAAACAAGGTAAACCATAATTTCCACTCGGACTCTAACCAAGACCAATGACTTGAAAAACCACCGTTGTAATTCAACTATAGAAACTTAATGGCCAACATCCGAAAAACTCATCCCCTTCTCAAAATTATTAACGGAGCAGTTATTGATTTACCAACGCCCTCCAACATCTCCGCATGATGAAACTTTGGGTCCCTGCTAGGACTATGCCTAATTACACAAGTCCTAACCGGACTATTCCTAGCAATACACTACACAGCAGACATCACCCTCGCTTTCTCTTCCGTAGCCCATATCTGCCGAGACGTAAACTACGGCTGACTTCTACGGAATATCCATGCGAACGGAGCCTCCTTCTTCTTCATCTGCATTTACCTTCACATCGCTCGAGGCCTTTATTATGGCTCATACCTGTACAAAGAAACCTGAAACATTGGAGTTTTACTGCTACTCCTCGTCATAATAACCGCTTTCGTCGGCTACGTTCTCCCCTGAGGACAGATATCCTTTTGAGGAGCAACCGTTATTACAAATCTCTTATCAGCCTTCCCCTATATTGGTGACACCCTGGTACAATGAATTTGAGGCGGATTTTCCGTAGACAACGCCACCCTAACACGATTCTTCACATTCCACTTCCTCCTGCCCTTCGCCATTATGGGGGCAACCATACTGCACCTACTATTCTTGCACGAAACAGGATCTAACAACCCAACCGGCCTAAACTCCGATGCCGACAAAGTCACCTTCCACCCCTACTTCTCGTACAAAGACCTATTAGGTTTCACCATCCTACTAGCCATCCTTTCAGCCCTAGCACTCCTTAACCCAAACCTCCTGGGAGACCCAGAAAACTTCACCCCAGCCAACCCCCTAGTCACACCACCCCATATTAAGCCAGAATGATATTTCCTATTCGCATACGCTATCTTACGATCAATCCCAAACAAGCTGGGAGGCGTCCTCGCACTCCTACTCTCAATCCTTGTTTTAGTAGTAGTGCCAATCCTCCACACCTCCAAGCAACGAAGCAACACCTTCCGTCCACCCTCCCAAATCTTATTCTGAATTCTAGTAGCAAACATGTTAGTCCTAACATGAATTGGAGGACAACCAGTAGAACACCCATTTATTATCATTGGCCAAATCGCATCAGTACTATACTTTATACTATTCCTAATCCTCATCCCCCTAATAGGATGGTTAGAAAACAAAATCCTAGATTGAGCTTGCTTCAGTAGCTTAAATCGCTAAAGCATCGGTCTTGTAAACCGAAGACTGAAGGTTAAACCCCCTCCTGAAGCTCAAGACATCAGAGGAAGGAGATTTTAACTCCCACCCTTAACTCCCAAAGCTAAGATTCTAAATTAAACTATCCTCTGGTACATAATCTTCTATGTATATTATACATAATATTAATGTACGAGACACATTGCTGTAATCACCCATGGAATTTATATTCACCAAACCACAAATGATAATGGACAGTTCATTTAATAATTATAAGTCAAGCATGAGAAACAAGGACATGATTGAGAAATAATCATGTAAACATGTAAGCCTACAAGTTCTATGGGACAAAGACATGTATTAGAAATCAGCAATTAATATCTGTCTAGGATATATGTTTGACCTCAATGAAATGTTTGATTATATCAGGAAAGGCTTGGGAACATTCAACCTTTTTTTTTCAAGCAAAGCCTTTCTACGGACGCCAGCTTGCATAAATCGAAGTAAAATGTTTGCTCGGACAATATTGATTGTTGCTGATATATGAATGTTATAGTAATGTTAAAATGACATTACTGTAAACTACATTAAAGTATTTCAAGTACATAAGTGTTTGTCTTTCTCCTCATATAAGTAAGGGCCCCCCCCCCCCCCCCCTATTATTTAAATAATATATA